ATTGGAAGGGTCCTAGCTACGCCATGCGTTCAATACCAAAAAAGCCTCTGGGAAGCTGCAGGGATGAAAAAAAGAGGGCGCTTTCCTGTGTTGTACTGAAAAAAGGGGGGGACCTCAGAGAAGAGCGTCTTATCTGAGGTTTCTTCCTCCCGCGCCCGCCGCCGCCCGGCCCGCGTTAGAGGGGAAGATTAGCAAAGCGGGAAAGGACAGAGGGAGGCATCTTATTCTCTTCGCGATAACTTCCGGATCGTAGCAAAGCATTCGGTGAAAGTTCAAGCGAAGCCTTCATTTCGTTGGCAGAACCCATCCATTCGGGGCTTCGGGGAACCCAAAAACGAATTTGACTTGATTCATAGATAGAATCAATGGATAGATAGACAAGAGATAGATGAACGAGATATCTTTTTTCTTTTTCTCTCTAAAATCAAGAGGAAGAGAAGATACATCCCCTTATTTATATGTCTATGTATCCTTTATCATCTCCCGATTTTCTTTTATATCGTTATATCTGCTCTCTCTAAATGAAAAATAAAAAAATGGAGAGAGAGAGCAGATGGATCCTATCCCCTATATCGAAGACTCAATCCCTTTTAATGATAGAAAGATCTTCGTCAAATAGCCCTTTGATTTGTGAAGGAATTCCTCATATCAAAGCTTCTCACAAGCTTCCATACGACTAAAATAAAAGCAAATAAAAGAAGTTCGCCTTTTGAATCAAAGTAGTAGGGGCTTCATAGGTACTTTCATTCTCAAAAGGAAACCTTTTGAGGGGCCTTTCAATAGGAGCCCTACTTCCTTCAGTCGCAAACCCATTCTTTATTATCACACCGACGCATAAATGTGAGAAAGATTAACTTCACTATATTGAAGAGGTTTCATGCTGCTTTGTTTGTGTGTGTGTTTTTTTGTTTTGATATGTGTGGAATTCTCTTCATGGAATATGAATCTTGAAATTGAAATAGAAAAATTATATATTTCAATGCTATTTACATATAGAATTATATATAATATAATATAGCACTTTCTTTGTGTTTTTTCATTCGTTTTTCGTTTTTGAAATGTGTGGAAAGAGATTTCCAATTTTGAACTACTTTGATTTGATTTGAAAGATACTCAGATTTGTGTTGAGTTTCATTCTCCTCAAATTTTTTTCTTTTTTTGCGTTTGATAGTGACTTCTTTCTGAGGGCGAAAAAGGCTACTTCAATCTAGGAAACAGCCGGAAACTCGAGAGGGTCGCCTTTGGAAGCGTTCGCCGGTAACCAAAGCGTCACGACATAATCAAAAGGAAGGAGTCAAGCTCCCCCTTCATATATAAAGCCGTCACTTCGCTCTTCGTTCCCTTTCGTCAAGTAGGTAAGGTAGGCATACGAACCACTGACGCTTTGCCTTAGACTCTATTGGAACAAAGCAAAGAAGGAGGGAGGCTGAATGAAGAAAGGAAAGGGACAAGGGCGGTCTTGCTTGGCGCGAAGGCTGCTGGTTCGGGGCTAGGGTAGGGTACTACAGGTCCTCGGACTTCCAGGCGGTTTATCTTTTGGGCAGCTGTTCACCGTTGGATCTCGCCAATACAGCCCCCTATAGTTTTCGTTACCGAGATCTCTTTTTTTTTTCATTGTTCCCAGGGATTTTTTGGGTAATCAGCTCCCATGCTGCAAACAGTCAAATCTGAACTGAACCTTGTCGCTCTTCTTTCTTTCCTCGTGGGCAGGAAGCAAACCAGCAGCGTGCGTTGCGTGATTCCACTGTGTTTTTTGCACTTGACTGGGTGGACAGTTGACCGGAAGAGAACTTCGATTCGCCCGGCCAGCAGGCGGACGGCGTGCTTATCTTGTATGACAACACTACAGAGCGAGTGGCTCTTCTAGGCGGGCAGCTGTGTGACAACACTCCAGAGAAAGCGGCGCTTTCGTGTAACATGCTATGGTCTCAACGCCCTTACGAGGTAGTGATGAGTTTCACGCGCTCTAAGCCCCGCCCGCGCGCGGTTAAGAAGATTGGCCGCAATCTGAGCGGTACCACCCACCCTACCCTACCACCTATAGGCGGCCGTCCGTCCTACAGCCGCCCGAAGAGGAACTGCAGTGATCTTGAATAGGAATCCTACAGCGATAGATAGAATCCCCATAAAAATACCACTAGATCGAGCACCAGTGATTTCGTATCCGGTCAAAATCTTGGCTAATTGATCGAAGTGGGTAGCTCCAGTAGACCCATAGATCATGGAACAAATAGGGTGGGTAGGCCCAACCACCACACTACACGTATAGACGCGAACCCCCCTCGTTACCGTACGTGCGACTCTCACCGCATACGGCTCGCACAAAGACTCCTAAATCCATCCCGAGCCCTTTCTTCCACCTCTCCTCTCCAATCCTCGATCAAACTTGCGTTCCCCAGGCGCTATGAAATGGGCCTTCGCCGCCTATCGTATGTATCGGCTTGGCTCCGTCCCGAACCAAGGAGGCATTCTGGCGGGCGCGGAATGCCGACTACAGAGACTACAAGCCCAGCCGGAAGCGACTCGCTTCTATTCTCGTTGGGATTGGATATAGATGGGGAATCTATAGATCGTAGTAGTTCGCCAACCTCTCTAACTAAAATACGAGACAATTTCACTTCACGGCACGGCCACAAAAAAGAAAGAGCTTCGCTCGGTTGGCCTTCCTACGCTGACGAATGCCTCCTTTCTCTTCTCTGAAGTCTACAACAAGTGGGAGAGGCAGGATTCGAACCTACGTAGAAAACCTTCAACAGATTTACAGTCTGTCGCTTTTGACCGCTCGGCCACTCTCCCCTTCCCGAGCCGAGGCCCCCCTCAATGGGTTCCTGAATAAGAAGGAGGGCGGCGTTCGTTCTTATTGATTTGATTTCAGGGAACTATATAGAATCTTTCTTCTCATTTATAGTCTTCTCATTTTTTTTATATAAAAAGACTATTAGCTTAGCCGGGAGAATCTAGTCATTTAGTCAGTTCATAACAATCTCTGTAAAGCAAGGGGCAAAGCTTCTACGACAGCTTCCCCCTCATGTAGTCGTCGGCCTTCCCCAGCCCCCCTCCTTCGTCGCTTCTGGCGAAGCATCTTTCGGCGGAGGAAAGGAGGCGACTAGTCGCTTCTGGCGAAGCAGCGAGTTCATGAGCAAGTGAATGAACGAGCCAGCGAGCAGCGAGTGAAGTGACTGAACGAGCCATGTTCCTAAAAGAAAAGGAGTGACCATGTTTTCTTCCCTTCTACTGACACTGAGCGAGCAGCAAGCAGCAAGCAGCTGAAAAAGAATGCGCTAGCGCTATCAAAAGGCTAGCGCGCTACGGCTTCTTTGAAGCCTCCGCTTGCTGAAAAAGAAAACTACGTAATCGCTACGCTTTGGCGCGCAACTCTGCTTCTTGCTTAAACAACCTGACGCTTCCTTTCCTAGCTTGAGTGATCTTGACTTACTTTTCAGCTTGCAGCTGAAAAGCTAAAGCTGCGAGCTACGCTTGAAAGGCGAAGCGAGCCGCGCTAGCGCGCGTACTCTTCTGCTGAGCGAAGCAGCGAGCCTACCCTTCTCGAGCCTACTTAGATTAGAAGCGAGCCTACTTAAATAGCTTACGCTTACCAAGCCTAGTCTACTAAAAGAGGGCTACAGCAAGCTTTCCCCCTTCGTTTGTTGTGGGTCGCGCCTCACCGCAGGCACTGAATGAATGAGTGGAGATCTTCCTTCCCCCTTGCTAATAACCAAGGACTTCGTTGCCACTAGTGGCGAAGAAAAAGTCTACCATCCCACCCAAAAAGAACTTGTAGACTGCCAGTCTACAAGAAGCTGGCAGAGCTTTAGCCATTGGACCACATCCATCCATCCTACCTAAACACCCTTTTATTGTTCGTTCTTCGAATGAAGCTAGTGGAGACTCATTCCTTCCGGCTAATGAAGATACGACTCCAGTCTTCCCATTCATTCCAAGTGGATCCTTCTTCTCCCTAAGAATTGAACGAACCAAGTTCACCTATACGAGAGTGAGGAAGACATTTCCTTTTTTCCACTTCAAACTTTCGTTTGACGATTCTGCGTCTTTAGAAAGACAGTCGAAGGACAGGGCTAGCTAGGTCAGAAAAGCGATAACTATCAATTCTCCCCAAGTAGGATTTGAACCTACGACCAATCAGTTAACAGCCGACCGCTCTACCACTGAGCTACTGAGGAACAACGGACTGAAGGAAGCCGACTCTCGTTCTTTGGACCAACCTATGACCGAACGTCACTTTCCGGGAGAAAAGGTGACGATAGCAATCCCCTTTTCTCCCCGGCCGGAGAGCCTCCAGGACAAGGGGGGCGGCGGTCAACCATCCACTCTCGAGATGCATATTGATCAATCGATCTCCGCGTCCTGCCAGTTCGCTAAGTAGACTCACTCTACCGAGGGGCAACAAAGGCTGGAACTATTCCTGCCAAAAACAAGGGACCTACTTATCATCCTAGGAGTTCGAAGGTATGAGAGAGTCCCCTCTCTGTCTGTCTCTCCGACTTTCTACTACTAAGTAGCACTTCTGCTATTCAATCTCATAGAATCGATTCCGATCAAGCAAGCAAGGCAGGAGAAGGTGGTCCTTTCATCTCTCTGCCTGCTCCATGCTGTATAGCCTAAGGATCATGAGCTGGTTGAATGCTAGAATACATGAGTTCGGTCATTTCGGTAGATGAAGTAGTGGAGTGGGAGGTCGCGAAGTGAAGGGGCGTGTTAAGTTGATAATTTCGAACATTGTAGCATTCTTTGGAGGGGTTTGACTTTCGAAGTTTCAAGAACTATGATGGTGAATATACACCAAATCAAATGACGCATCGAGCGAGACCATTCTGTTCCATTGTGAATGAGAGAATCGACCCTCATCTCAAGCTGCTTCGTCTCATTTTTGAACACAGCGATCTGCAAGCGTAGGCGTCAAAGCTGCGAGGCAGCAAGCGGGCTTAAGACAGGAATCAACCTTTAAACACAAGACGTTCCGCAAGATTCTCCCCGAAAACAAAACTATATATAAAAAATTATTATAGTTTTGTTTAAGGATTCCTAAAATGTGAAATGTTAACTAAATGGTTGAATGCTTTCTCAAATTGAACTCTTATTGACATTAATATATATATAATAATATATTTATTTATATATATATATATATATATATATATATATAAATATTATTATATAATGTAATTTAATTCTAAAAATTATATATTCTTATATATATAATAGATATAGAACTTTCTTTGTGTTTTTTGATATGTGTGGAATTCTCCAAAGATTCAAATCACTAAATGGAAAGAAAGTCTTCTATAGTTTCTTTATCATTTTTATATTGATTGGAAAGAAAGTCTTCTATAGTTTCTTTATCATTTTTATATTGATTATGAATGAGTCATCAAGGCGTTTTTGAAATGTGTGGAATTCTCCTAAAATTTTCTTAAATATTAAATAAACTATGAATGACTCATTTGAAATGTGTGGAATTCTCAAAATATTCACTAAATGGTTGAATGCTAATGTGAACTAAATGGTTGAATGTTCTCTTTCATTTTCGTTTCATTCTCCAAAGAATGACTTATATATAAAGGTTTCATTCTCCAAAGTGTTCACTAGTTTCTTTACTATTGAAGAGGTTGAATGCTGCTTTCTTTGTTTTGATATGTGTGGAATTCTCCTTCCATTTTGTTAGCGTTTTAGTTGAGTTATCCCAACATTTTTTTACCTAAATTATGCCTTAAATTATGCCTAAAGATTCAAATAGGATCCTTCCTTCCATACGGCAGATATAGTGGAGTTATCCTAAGATTTATATTATATATAAAATATTATTAGATTAGATTATAAATTATTATTATATATATTATTATTATTATATATATATATATATATTTATATATATTTGTTATATATATATATATATATTAGTTATTATTATATTATATTCTTGACTGATCCCTAAATATTCAAAAGATTCACTAAATGGAAAGAAAGTCTTCTATAGTTTCTTTATCATTTTGAGTGATCTTCCAATTTTTTTTGCTTTCATTTTCGTTTCATTCTCCAAAGAAGGAAATATATATTTCAAAGGTTTAATATTTTCAATTTAACTAAATGGTTGAATGCTATCTTTCATTTTCGTGAAATTATCCATTTAATATATAATATATAAAGGTTTCATGCTTGAAATTGAAAGAAATGCTTACTTATATATATATATATAAATTTATATCTATATATATATCTTTATAGATATAAATTTATATATAAATCTATATATAAGTAAGTATCTTTATAGATATACTTATATATATATATATATATATATATATATATCTTTCAGAAAGCAAAATTGATAATTTCTTTATCTTTCTTTTCTTTCAGAGCGTTTTAGTTTCATTATACTAAGATTTGTGTTGAGTTTCATTCTCTTTAAGCTTTAGCCTTTTATTTTATTTTATATTTGAGTTTCATTCTCTTTAAGCTTGAGTGATGCTTTCTTGACTGACTTTTTCAGCTGCTGTAGTTTTGAAGCAGGCGAACGAATGAATGAGCGAGCTTGCTCATGAGTCTACGAATGAGAGTATCGCAGCTCACATTATTAATACAGCATCCGAGCGAGTGACTAAGCGAGACTCCATCCGAATCTTCTGACAGCATCCATCTCTTTGACGAATGAGGTCAGCATCTGACTCCGCTACGAATCTCAAACTCTCTTGACTCCGCGTCTAAAAAGAAAAGAATCAGCGAGTGGTAACGAGCAGCGAGTGATAGCGAGCCGAGTGTTCTACTCGAACTTCGCCATATCTATTGCACACCCCCAAAAGCGAGCGATACACGCGAAGAAAGAGGTCAGCCCCCCGCCTTATCAAAATCATGGAGGCTGTTCCAGCGAGCAGCCCATTCATTCCTTCTCCCTCCCCGGGCGTAGCGCTCATCAGACGTGTGGCAGCCGCGATCCCATGAAAGGACCAACCCTCTTTTCTTGGCCAACGACCTGTACGAGAATTCTATAGGTTGGCTTGGTTCTATAAGGAGGAAGTATGATCGTTCCTTTCCGAACCAAGATTCTTCCGTATCTCAACAAACCATGATAGAAGATCTTTCCCTATGACCAAACCTGTTGTATTCAACTAAACAGCTTTTTTTTTATTATAGTCGTATGGAGAAATTGGAGTCAAAATGATGATGATTTAGGTAATAATTAGGATCAGAGAAAGTATTAAAAAAGACAGCCCGCCGGGATTGATCTGATCGTTTCTGATAAGAGGGTCACCTAAGAAGTAGATTACTGTACTGGGGGCCAGGAAGTCAAAGTCATTGGATTGGTTCGTTCTCCAGAAGACGTAATGAAACACTCGTCCCACCCACTACGTAGTGATGCCTCTACCTGATCTGAAGCCGTGGGACGAACTCAATTGAAAGACTTGTTCTTGCGCCCCGACTGACCGAGAAAAAGAAGTTCAAGAGGCATCTTCCATTCATATTGAATATTTATTTTGGTCTTTCTGCACCATATTTAGATCTGCCCCTCCTTCGATCCGGAATTCCCAGCAAATCCTTGACTCCTCGAATACGATGGGATTTCACACCTGGCGAATCTTTCACTCTACCTCCTCTGATTAACACCATAGGATGTTCCTGCGAATTATGACCTTCGCCTGGAATGTGAGCAAATATATCATGTCGATTGCTCAACCGTACTTTGGCTATCTTACGTGGAGCTGAATTAGGTTTTTTCGGTGTTCTCGTCGGAACACGCGGGCGTACTCCTTGCTTCTGGGGACATTGATCCGAAGCTCGAGTACGGTCCGTGCGCCGTTTTTCTTCTCTACCATGACGAATCAATTGATTTAATGTAGGCATCGCTCTTTCCTTCTTCCTTCCCCCCGTGCCCTATCACTAGTGGTTACTCCCAATCCGAAGCACCCCTTTTCCACTCATAGATAGATCCAATCGTCAAAATCAATAAAAAGGCCATCATGGACCAAGATCCAAACGGATCAATCTTGTTGGGAGGTACTGCCCAAGGAAAGGAAAAGGTGACTTCCGGATCAGAGATAATAAATAAAATAGGAACCGGATAAAATCGTATATCGAAACGACTTCTGGCATCACCGGAAGGATCGGAACCACATTCGTGGGCCGACAATTTTTCTGGATAGGTCGAACTATTGGAAGAAAATGGAAAAGGAACACCAAGTGGGATCAAAGAAACTAGCGGACTGATCACTAAATAGATAAAAATAGGTGAAAATTCCGACATCACCACAGCCCACTTCGTTCTCTCGCTCTGCTCGCGGCGCTCCTTGCTCGCGGAGCGGCATACCGAAAAAAGAAAGATTGACTATATCTATGTATTTCCTTATTCCTTCCCCATTCTCCCAGTGAAGGCTCGTTCCGTTATTAGACAACGAGCCTTAGAGAAAGAGCGAGCCCCTTTGCGAGTGCTTTACGTTACGCTTCACGACTTCACTCGCTCGTGTAGCTTCACGACTTCACTCGTTCTTAGCGCAACACGACTTCACTCTTTGTCATAACCATAACAAAGACATAAAAAAAAATGATTTGAAATGCTTATCTTAAAAAAAGAAAAAACCCCAGCATTCGGAAAAAGTGGAAGGATCCCATTCTCAAAAATCTGAGGATAATGAAACTAAAACGCTCATGTTGATCTTTAGTGAAATAAGATTTTTTTTGAGGCGCTCTGAAAGATAGCATTCTGACCTTATTTTTTAGGCTAAAACGAAAATGAAAGATAGCATTCTTACCTAAAGCTTAAAGAGAATGAAACTCAAATAAAAGGCTAAAAAAATGGAAGGAGAATTCCACTCAAAGCCGCCTTGATGACTCATTCATATTCCATGAAGAGAATTCCACACATATAAAACAATGAAAGAAAGAAAGAAAGAAAGAAAGAAGCATTCAATAGTTTCTTTTTATATATTTCTCTTTCATTTTTTATCATTTTATATATTTCATTTCAAAACAAAAAGGAACCACACATTTCAAGAAGGCGGCTGCAAGCGAAGAGAATTCCACACATATCAAAGAAAAGAAAGAAAGTGAAAGAAACTATAGAAGACTTTCTTTCCATTTAGTGAATCTTTTGAAGATTTTTAATATTTTGGATAATGAAACTCAAACGAAAATGTTGAAAGATAGCATTCTGACCTTTAGTTAACATTTTAAATTTAGGGATAAAACTACTATATCTTAAGCTTCGTGTGGAAGGATCCTATTCTAAAGGTAAAATTTAGGGATGATTCCACTCAATCGAAGCCTTATAAATGAAATGAAATGAAATGAAATGAAATGAAATGAAATATTGTTATTATAAAAAAAATGAATATATTTTAAATATAAATAAATGAAATGAAATTTAAATATAAATAAAAGAAATAGGTTGGGAATCCGAAATGACGGCACAACACAAGCCGCCATACCTCCGGAGGCTCCGCTTTTGCCGCAGATCCAACTCTGGTTTCGTCCCGAACCTCCCCTTGACCCATCCTCTTGATGATTGTGGGGCATTCCATGCACCTGCTGGAAGAGGCTTTCCCTTGGGCTGGGAGAGTAGCTGCCTCGACCGCCAGACTCCTTCAGCCGATTCAGATACCGAATCGTATCTCTTGGAGAGAGGTGCAGAAGCTCCCGTAGTACCAGGCGAAGGCGGGCGTTCCGCCACTTCGACTGATGCGGACGCCGTCGTGAAAGAAGTAATGAAAGGGGGTCAAAGCGCGTGAGTTCTTGCCTGTATAGCTTTGCTTTCTAGAGCAAAGATCTAGCAAGGCATTCTAGGCACAGATCATTGGTATTGGATGTATCGTTAGGTTATGCCGAGTCAAGCTCAGCTTTTTTTCCGTTGCAGAAAAGAGATCCCTTACCCCCGCTTTAAAAAATGATGAATATGAAGTCCGGAAGGCTGCAGGTACTATGGATCCTCTGACTCCCAATCGGTTGCCCTCCCGGGTCTCGCCGGTCTTGCCTGTAGGTCGTGATGTGCCTC